TTTAATCAAATGGTATTGTTAACTTGTATAGTTCACACTCTTTGGCTCTACCCATCAATGATACAGTAATAGGCCTTTCACAATAAGAGCTATCCATACGGTGACGGCATTTAATTATGAAAGTTGGCTAGGTAGCTAACCCTGTTAGTCCGTTCTTTCAAGAATAGAAGCATAACCTTTTTGGTTTTTATAATACTATTTCCCCCGCTTAATGGATAACCATTTGCTACCAATGGGGGATTTATTCTCATCTCAAATCGAGGTGATTGGATTTACACCAATGGAAACCATAAATTCCATACACAATACACAACAGGGTATATGATAGATCCTCATTTTTCGTTTTTAGTTTTAGATAGTAAATGGCCTTATTCTACTCTATCTATCCTATTCATTGGTACTAATCCTTGATATTGATACTGAAAAAGTTGTCTCATCTGTTCGAGTTCATGATCTAAACGAGTCGCACATACACCCTAGTACATGTTCCTCGACGCTGAGGACATCCTCTAAGAGCGGGAGATTTTGTGACATTTCTTATTGGCTGTCTTGTGTTTCTAATAAGTTGTTTAATAGTTGGCATGTTGTATATATATATATATATATAGAATGGGTTGGTTTAGATCGATCTTAACCTGATTTATGATTGATGATTATGAATTATTTCGACTCAATATCAAATCGCGGAAAATAAAAATTATGTTTTGAAATGGCATTAGGGATTTCACGTAAATCCCCAGTATTTTCATTTTAAATCCCTACAAGATCAACAATTCCATGAGCTTGGGCTTCTGTTGCTGACATAAAAACATCCCTTTCCATGTCTTCGGATACAACCCACAAAGGGTTGCCCGTTCTTTGTACATAAACCTTTGTGAGGGTTTCGCGAAGTCTCATTAGTTCTTCCACTTCCAGGATAAATTCCCCTGTTTGTGACCGATAAAAAGAACTAGCAGGTTGGTGAATCATAACCCTGATGAATTGATATAACATCATTAATGGTTCTTCTATCTCGCAAGATTGGGCGGGCTAAAGGGATAAAAAAATAACAAGAAAAAAATTGAACAACCGTACGGGCATCTTTTGTGCATTGCATACGGCTCTGCAATGGAATTTACTCCTCCTATCTATTCCCTCCCCCTTCCATCGAAGAAAGAAATGGAATACATACAATTTAGATCGTGGAATAATCCATTTACCGTCCTTCTTTTCGTAAGAGTAAAAAAATACTATGATGGTTCTGTTGCTTTCTATATATTTATTTCATCGGTGATTTAGCAATCCCAAAGTGTCTTTCTGATACGATTAAATAAGGAAATACTTTTTTTTTTTTTATTTTCGTACTCTTTCTTTCATAAATATAATAAAAAAGGCTTCCAGTGTGGAATAAAAATGGTTTGTGACGCTGAAATGTTCTCCCGACACATAAGATAAAATCGGAAATAACCTTTGTTTCATACTACTATCTCGATACAAAATCTCATGTTCTGAAAAAACAATAATGGTTTGTTCATATCGAACTCAAAGTGCCATGCTATTATTACTTATTATTCATATTCGATATGGCGAAGGCATAGTCTTTTTTTTTTTCAAATAAAAACCATTGGCGCCAAGCGTGAGGGAATGCTAGACGTTTGGTAATTTCTCCCCCAACCAGAATGAAAGATCCCATTGAAGCAGCTAATCCAATGCATATTGTATGTACCTCGGGTATCACAAATTGCATAGTATCATAAATGGCTATTCCAGGCATTACCAATCCACCAGGAGAGTTTATAAACAAAAAAAGGTCCCTAGTATTATCTTCTAGACTGAGATATACCATGAGACCAACAATTTGATTCGATATCTCGTTCTCAACTTCTTGGCCTAAAAAAAGTAATCTTTCTCGATGAAGTCGGTTGATTAGGACAAAATTCTATCCCTTAGGAACCGTACGTGCACCTTTGGATGCATACGGTTCAAAAAAAAATTTTGAAAACAAAAAGAATCAATGTGTCGATTCAAGTCTTATTTCTTTTTTTGTAACAGATTTTTGTTTTTCTAATGAAGGTGAAGGGCTTTTTCCATTTTTCAAAAAACATGGGGCCTCCCTTAAAAAAAAAAATGACTGAACTTAGTGAACTAACCTCCATTGATGTATTGTTTCATCGAAATTCAAATCACGATGTAATTTTCTTGTTCCTGAATGGGCCCTTTCAATTCTTTTAGGTTCATGTTCTACTCCGGGTAAAGATCTGTCGGAATTCTATTTACACATATAGGGCAAATGATCTCAGTACCACTTCTTTTTTCTACGACTTCTTTTTTTTTTATTCGTTTCATGCTTTCTCTCAGCTATTCAATGTATTCATCATACCATTATTCCATTGATTGGCAGTTTGAGATCATTCCTATAGTAAACATAAGAATGTTTATGATACAAGTAGTAATCGTACATATATTACCAATTTGGTATTTTCTGAACGGAGCCTGGATACTTTATTTTATCGGTCCAAGTCAACCATAAATTCTTCTAATTGATAATATGGATCCCAAATAGAAATTGATCTAATTGCACTTCGCGCTCCGAATGATTGATGGCTCAATCAATATTTCTTAGGCAAAAGAGAGGATATCTCGATCGGGAGAGAGAACGGGTAAATCCCATATGACCCAATATGTCTGACAAGTCGCACTATAAGTCAACCCAAGCTGCATCTTCCTCTCCAGGACTCCGAAAAGGCACTTTTGGAACACCAAGGGGCATTAAATGAATGAAAAAAAATGAGGTACTATACTTCACTTTAATATGGAAACGTAACAATGGGTTTGTTGTCTTCATAATTTTTTTTTTCTTTTTATTGTATTTTATACATATTAAACATAGATTGTAAGGCTCATAGAAAAAGATAGAATGAATAAAGAACCCATTTTAACGAATGGGGCGATCGTGTGAATGATAAACAAGTATCTATACATTCGTTCCCCCAAAAGGGCTCAATCCCCATTGCGTATTGGTACTTATCCGGTATAGAATAAATCTGCTTCTCTTTGTTCTTACGAACATAAATGTTCCCTTATTTTCAATAGGAACAGAATAAATATTAACCCTTTCTCATACAGAATCTACTGAAAAGATTAGGTACAGAGTATAGTCTTTTCCAATGCGATAAAGTTACATAGTTTCTATTTATTTTTGAAAAAGGGGTATTTCCATGGGTTTGCCTTGGTATCGTGTTCATACTGTCGTATTGAATGATCCCGGTCGATTGATTTCTGTCCATATAATGCATACAGCTCTAGTTTCTGGTTGGGCCGGTTCGATGGCTCTATACGAATTAGCGGTTTTTGATCCCTCTGACCCCGTTCTTGATCCAATGTGGAGACAAGGTATGTTCGTTATACCTTTCATGACTCGCTTAGGAATAACCAATTCATGGGGCGGTTGGAGTATTTCAGGAGGAACTATAACGAATCCGGGTATTTGGAGTTATGAAGGTGTGGCGGGGGCACATATTTTCTTTTCCGGATTGTGCTTCTTGGCAGCTATCTGGCATTGGGTCTATTGGGACCTAGCAATATTCTCTGATGAACGTACGGGAAAACCTTCTTTAGATTTGCCCAAGATCTTTGGAATTCATTTATTTCTCTCAGGGTTGGCTTGCTTTGGCTTTGGCGCATTTCATGTAACAGGCTTGTATGGTCCTGGAATATGGGTGTCCGATCCTTATGGGCTAACTGGAAAAGTGCAATCTGTAAATCCAGCGTGGGGTGCGGAAGGTTTTGATCCTTTTGTTCCGGGAGGAATAGCCTCTCATCATATTGCAGCGGGTACATTGGGCATATTAGCGGGCCTATTCCATCTTAGTGTCCGTCCGCCTCAACGGCTATACAAAGGATTACGTATGGGCAATATTGAAACTGTACTTTCCAGTAGTATCGCTGCTGTTTTTTTTGCAGCTTTCGTAGTTGCTGGAACTATGTGGTATGGTTCAGCAACTACCCCAATCGAATTATTTGGTCCCACTCGTTATCAGTGGGATCAGGGATACTTCCAGCAAGAAATATATCGAAGAGTTGGCGCCGGACTATCCGAGAATCTGAGTTTATCAGAAGCTTGGTCTAAAATTCCTGAAAAATTAGCTTTTTATGATTACATTGGTAATAATCCAGCAAAAGGGGGATTATTCAGAGCAGGCTCAATGGACAGCGGGGATGGCATAGCTGTTGGGTGGTTAGGACATCCCATCTTTAGAGATAAAGAAGGTCGCGAGCTTTTTGTACGTCGTATGCCTACTTTTTTTGAAACATTCCCGGTAGTTTTGGTAGATGGAGACGGGATTGTGAGAGCCGATGTTCCTTTTAGAAGGGCAGAATCGAAGTATAGTGTCGAACAAGTAGGTGTAACTGTGGAGTTCTATGGTGGGGAACTCAATGGAGTCAGTTATAGTGATCCCGCTACTGTGAAAAAATATGCTAGACGTGCCCAATTAGGTGAAATTTTTGAATTAGACCGGGCTACTTTGAAATCTGATGGTGTTTTTCGTAGTAGTCCGAGGGGTTGGTTCACTTTTGGGCATGCTACGTTTGCTTTACTCTTCTTTTTCGGACACATTTGGCATGGCGCTAGAACCTTGTTCAGAGATGTTTTTGCTGGTATTGATCCAGATTTGGATGCTCAAGTGGAATTTGGAGCATTCCAAAAACTGGGAGATCCAACTACAAGAAGACAAGTAGTCTGATACAATACTACTCTGGTATCTTTCGTCTCTATTTTATTTTGTTGATTTGACATAGATATCAGAGAAATCTTGACTTGAATCACCATCTTTTCTTTGATTTTTTTTCTTTCTAATGATCCCAAATAAATAGGTGTGGAAGCTATAATTGTAAACCGCGATCGAATCTATGGAAGCATTGGTTTATACATTCCTCTTAGTCTCGACTTTAGGAATCATTTTTTTCGCTATCTTTTTTCGAGAACCGCCTAAGGTTCCAACTAAAAAAATGAAATGATT